AACGGAAAGATTCATTAGAGAATGAACGATTGGTTCTGCCCATCCACCATTTCTGACGACTACCCCACAATTCGTAGTGTTGTGGATTCTTCAGCAAGAGGAAGAAATCTTGGGCCGGGGGTTTTTCGACATATTTAAAGACCCTACCAATTCTTTCGGAAACAAGAGGCTCAAGCCCCCTTGCCAGATCGTCATCTGGCACAAAATCTACAGGTGAAAACAAAGAGCGAGAGGCCTCATCTTGGAATAGGACAAAGAACGGATCTCCAGGGTCCCAAATGTATCGGTTTGCGTGAAAAAAGCCTTGTTCTTTGGATCTGTCTTTTGTTGGGGACGGCACGTTTTGACCCTGCAAGATCTCCCCAATCTTCTCTAGAAGCTTATCCTCTTCATCAGACTCATCCTCAGACTCAAAATCAAAACCAAAATCATCTCCATCAGACTGTTCCCCTTTATCTTCATCTTCATCTTTATCATAATCATCATACTTAAAATCAAAAGGAATATCATACTCATCCTCTTCATCAGAATCAGGCTCCTCATCCGAATCATCCTCTTTATCATAATCATACGGAGCATCTTCATCAAAACGGGGCTCGTGCTGAAATGACCACTCGGAAATTCCGAATCCGAGTGCCAATTTATAGGACTTTTCGAGAGTATCAAATAGCAAGCCCCAAGGGCGCCATATTCTAGGAGCCCAAAGTATGTGCTCGACTCCCGCCTCCTCTATCCCTTTCAGGTCAAAGTCATCGTCTTCCACCTCCGTGTCGTCTGGATCGACACAGTTCGGATCCCAATATATCTCTGAGGGATCCCTTGGTTCGGGCCGAAGAAGAAATGGAACTCGATCATTATCAAACGGACTGCAATCTTTCTCTGTCGGTGAAGATGCCATCAGAGCGCCTTCTATTTCTAATAGGCCATGAACTAGATCCCACTCACTCTGAACGAGTGGATAAAACGGCATCATGTCTTTTTGATTTTCATCGGGTCGGGGTACATACCAAAGATCTCGAGCGACCGGTCCGGCAGAACAACTCAAAAGATAAAGAAGTATCGTTAATTTCTTCACGCTCCTTCCAATTTCGAAGTAGCATCGGTACAAATAAGGATCCGTTTCCTCACATAAGTACAGCTTCAGATAGATAGATATAGGATCTGTGGGGCAATTTAGAAGTACACCTTGTGCTACAGCCCTTCCTATCTGATAGAAAAGCATCCCCTGATCCCTAGCCGGTGTTACCTCGGCTCGCAACTCCCAAGTTTGTCTATGAAGAGCGAATCTAATTGTATCGGGGTCTATAATTGATTTCCCCTGTGAAATACTAATCGATAGGGCCCCATTGGTAAGTGCTGCAAGCTCTCTTGGATGGGGACACAGGGTTATGGACTCGGATCCGTTAGTATCGAACATGTTCTTTTCCAAGTGAAATCCCCTAGTATATGAAAGAGTGGAAAGGTGCTTTCGTTGGTCTGTAATAAGAAGCCTTCGTATCTTAAGGCACGTATTGAATTTATCCGGAGCTATTAGAGCGGGATCCACTTTCTGGGGAATATGAGTCGAAGCAATAACAATAGTATTGCTAGTGGAACATCCTTCAGAGAGATAGTTCAGTAATACACCGAGGGATGTGGAATCCCACCACTTCATATCCATATGATGAATGTTTGGAATCCATATTATGCAAGGAGACATTACTTTTGCTAAGTGCAATTGGAGGGTGATAAAAATGTCTCTGTCCGGCATCTCCATACCCATATGCATAAGATGCAAAATTTCCGCATCCATCTCAGATGGTTCTAGTTCCGGCCCCGGCTCCGGATCAGGGTCACTATCGAGATCGACACCAGTATTCAACATCTGACTTTCACTAGGCTCAAAAAGATCCAAAATGCTACTCCACCAGAAAGGCCCGTCGTCATCACTATCATCATCAATATCGAACGGCTTCTGATCAAAAGGCTTGAAATCCAGGTGCTTGTGCAGCAATACCTTAATGAAAGGAACACAGGAGTTTGTCGCTAGGTATTTGACCAAATAGTCTCGTCCAGTTCTTCTAGTACCGATCACTAAAATCCCCCTAGAGGGGGCTAAGGTTAACCGGAGCGAAAAGGGTTTTTCTTCCTCAGATGGAAAATCCAAAGGATTAGTCCCAGGCCAAGTTTGGGAAGAAGTGATTGTCTGATAATGAGCAAGGAATACCCGTCTTTCTGCTAAACAGGATGTATTGAACTCATAATTCAATAGAGACTTGTTCTGAATGTCAACTAAGTGTCGTAAGTAAATTTCTCCCGGTGTTTCTTGATTCTCCAAGTAATCCTTTGATAAAGGATTACTATGAGTCAGATTCCATAGAATTTGATCAATCCTTTTTTCTTTTTCTGTCATTAAGACGGAGAACTGACTCAAGTATTGTTTTTCTTCCTCCTCAATCGAATCACTGCTCCAGATCCAGCCTTCAATTGCCCCCTCTTTATCATGAATCCAACGCCCCTT